AATAAAGTGCCTGAGCAAAGGGTTGCCTTGATAGGGCAAATAATGTGAATTTCACCTTTATTAATTATTGAAAATTGCCCCTCTGATTTAGCCCCAATCTAGGAAGATTGCCCATTCCTGGATTGGGGTATTGAAAATTGCCCCTCTGATTTAGCCCCAATCTAGGAAGATTGCCCATTCCTGGATTGGGGTATTGAAAATTGCCCCTCTGATTTAGCCCCAATCTAGGAAGATTGCCCATTCCTGGATTGGGGTATTGAAATAATTTTATTTAGTACAAAATAAATAAAAAGTAGTTATAAACTATAACCAACGTATAATAAAATTTAGTACATAATATAATTATGTTTAATGGGATCAAACCATTACCTAAAGTATCAAAAACTTTTATACATTATATAATAAAACATAAAAAGATAAGCTAAAATAAGCTAGTGGGTTCATACCCCATTTATAAAGGTCCAAATCCTTTTCTTTTTAATATTTAAATTCTTCAAACTTTTATTTTCTATAACCTTAGTTATAGGCACAATTATTTCAATTTCCTCTATATCATGATTTTACTCTTGATTAGGGTTAGAAATTAATTTATTAAGATTCATTATTTTAATAAAAACCCCCAATAGAAAATATTCCTCAGAAAGAATCTCTAAATATTTTATAGTTCAAGCAATAGCTTCGTTTATTCTCTTATTCTCGATTATGTTATCAACAAATTTTAAGATAAACTTTGATCTAAGAACCTCATCATCTATTTTAGCTAGATTATCACTTCTAATAAAAATAGGGGCCGCCCCACTTCACTTTTGATTTCCAGAAGTAGCAAGAGGAATAACCTGAGACCTGAATTTCATTCTATTAACATGACAAAAGATTGCCCCAATAATCTTATTGTCCTACTTAATTATAATCCCAAATATAATAATTATCTTCATTGTAGCCTCTAGCATTCTTGGAAGAATTTTAGGACTAAACCAGGTATGCTTACGAAAAATCTTAGCTTATTCATCAATTAATCACATTAGATGGATACTTGCTGCTATCATATGTTCTATAAACACTTGATTAACTTATTTAATAATTTACTCGATAATAAACTTTATTATTATCCAAATATTTAAACTATGAAAAATCCTTTATATTTCACAGTTAAGAAGAATTAAAAATAATCTCAATAAGTTAATCTTTGTAATAAATTTCTTATCTTTAGGGGGACTTCCACCTTTCCCAGGATTTATGCCTAAATGAATCGTCATCAACCAATTAAGAAATAATTTATTTTTTTATATAACCATTACTATAATCATCTTTACTCTAGTAACTCTGTTCTTCTATATACGAATCACATTTTCAAGACTTACCTTATACGTAAACAACTCAATTATTTTTTATCAAAAAAGAAAAATTATACCAAGAGTAATAACACTTATAATTTTCCCTTTGATAATTGTAATAACTATATCAATTATATAAGAATTTAAGTTATACTTATAAACTTTTGACCTTCAAAGTCAAGAAAAGAAAGATCTAATTCTTAAATTATAGAAACAGCTCACCCCTGAATTTGCAATTCAGTATCATACTTGACTATATAATTTGATAAAAAAGATTTAATCTTGTTAATAAATTTACAATTTATCGCTTAAGCTCAGCCATTTTACCGAATAAATGATTATATTCAACTAATCATAAAGATATTGGCACTCTATATTTTATTTTTGGAGCATGAGCAGGCATAGTTGGAACATCTCTAAGAGTCCTAATTCGTACCGAACTAGGAACACCTGGAAGATTAATCTCAGATGATCAAATCTTTAACACTATTGTAACAGCCCATGCCTTCATCATAATCTTTTTTATGGTAATACCAATTCTAATTGGAGGTTTTGGAAACTGATTAGTCCCCCTAATACTAGGGGCTCCAGATATAGCATTCCCTCGACTCAACAACATAAGATTTTGGCTTCTTCCACCTAGATTATCCCTTCTATTAATAAGAAGAATTATTGATAAAGGAGCAGGAACAGGGTGAACAGTATATCCCCCTCTAGCCGCTAACATTGCCCATGAAGGAGCTTCAATCGACCTGGCAATTTTCAGACTACATATATCAGGAGTATCTTCTATCCTTGGAGCAATTAACTTTATTTCTACCATTATTAATATACACCCCAAAGGTATAAAACCTGAACAATTAACTCTATTTACATGAGCTGTCAAAATCACTGCAATCTTACTTCTTCTATCTCTACCTGTTTTAGCGGGAGGAATTACTATACTTCTAACTGATCGAAATATTAATACTTCATTCTTTGACCCAGCAGGGGGAGGAGACCCAGTTCTCTATCAACACTTATTTTGATTCTTTGGTCATCCAGAAGTCTATATTTTAATCCTACCAGGATTTGGTATAATCTCCCATATTATTAGTCAAGAAAGAGGGAAAAAAGAAGCCTTTGGTGTACTAGGAATAATTTATGCTATAAGAGCTATTGGACTACTAGGGTTTCTAGTATGAGCACATCACATATTCACTGTAGGAATAGATGTTGATACACGAGCTTATTTTACCTCCGCAACTATAATCATCGCTGTTCCAACTGGGATTAAAATCTTTAGATGATTAGCTACCTATCATGGTACGCAAATTAATTTAAATCCTTCCTCTCTTTGAGCCTTAGGATTCTTATTTTTATTCACTATGGGAGGATTAACTGGTGTAGTACTAGCTAACTCCTCTTTAGATATTATCCTTCATGATACTTATTATGTTGTAGCTCACTTCCACTATGTTCTTTCTATAGGGGCCGTATTTGCTATTATAGCAGGACTAGTACAGTGATTCCCTCTATTTACAGGATTAACTTTAAACAATAAATATCTTAAAACACAATTCATTTCCATATTTATTGGAGTAAACTTAACGTTTTTCCCCCAACATTTTTTAGGATTAAGAGGTATACCTCGCCGTTACTCTGACTATCCAGATGCATACATTATATGAAATATTGTTTCATCAATAGGAAGGCTTATCTCCCTAATAAGAATCCTATTTTTCATTTTCATCTTATGAGAAAGATTCTCAGTTAAGCGATTAGCCATTACTTCCTTAAACCTTTCTTCATCAATCGAATGACTACAAAAATTTTCCCCAGCTGAACATAGATATAATGAACTTCCAGCTATTTCTTCAAATTTCTAATATGGCAGATTAGTGCATTGGACTTAAACCCCAATTATAAAGATTCATCTTTTTTTAGAATTGGCAACCTGAAAAACTCTTCTTCTTCAAGATAGATCATCTCCCCTAATAGAACAGCTTACATTTTTCCATGATCATACCTTAATAATTCTTATTATTATTACAATTTTAGTAGGGCAAATACTCATGTCAATACTTTTCAATAAATTTCTTAACCGATACCTCTTAGAAGGCCAACTTATCGAAATAATTTGAACAATCCTCCCAGCGGTAATTTTAATTATTATTGCTCTGCCATCCCTACGTCTTCTTTATATCCTAGACGAAAACCCCAATCCAATAATTTCTATTAAAACAATTGGGCATCAGTGATATTGATCTTACGAATACTCTGATTATAAAAATATTGAGTTTGACTCATACATATTACCAATCAATGAACTAAAATCTTCAAGATTCCGCCTACTAGATGTAGATAATCGATTGATTATCCCATTTAATACACAAATCCGAATTCTAACAACCTCTACTGATGTAATTCACTCATGAACCATTCCATCCTTAGGAGTAAAAATTGATAGAATTCCAGGACGTCTTAATCAAACTAACTTAACAATTAACCGAACAGGACTTCTATTCGGTCAATGTTCTGAAATTTGTGGAGCTAATCATAGTTTCATACCTATTACAATTGAAAGAATTAGACCATCTTTATTCCTTAAGTGAATCAATTCTAATTTATACATTAGATGGCTGAAAGCAAGCACTGGTCTCTTAAACCACTTTATAGTAAATTAGCTCTTACTTCTAATGGCCAAAAATTTAGTTAAAATTATAACATTAGCTTGTCAAGCTAAAATTATTAAAATAATAATTTTTGATTCCTCAAATAGCACCACTTAGATGAACCTTTATATTTATTTTTTTTAGAATTCTCTTTATATTAAACTGTATTATTAATTTTTACAATTTCAGATACCCCATTATAAAAAAAAATAAAAACAAAATTTCATTTGTACTAAATTGAAAATGATAACAAATTTATTCTCATCGTTTGATCCATCATCCTATCCATCATTATACCTAAACTGAGTTAGATCATTAATTTTTCTATTCATACCATCAATATTTTGATTAATTCCTTCACGATGAAACTTACTATGAATCAAACTAATTATAACTATACATAAAGAATTCAAAATTTTAGTTAAATCCCCCAAAAATAAAGGAAGAACATTATTACTTACTAGTCTATTTATATTTATTATACTAAATAATTTATTAGGATTATTCCCCTATATCTTTACAAGATCAAGACATATAGTATTTACATTAGCTTTAAGCTTACCTTTATGAACAAGGTTCATAGTATATGGCTGAATTAATAATACAACCCATATATTAGCCCACTTAGTCCCTCAAGGAGCCCCAAGAGTGCTTCTACCTTTCCTTGTAATCATTGAAACAACCAGAAGACTAATCCGACCTGGGACTCTAGCTATTCGACTAACAGCAAACATAATTGCTGGACATTTACTTCTAACACTTCTAGGAAACGCTGGCCCTTCTATAAGAGCCTATACTCTCCCCATTCTTATTATTGTACAAATCTTGTTATTAATCCTAGAAACTGCTGTAGCATTAATTCAAGCCTATGTATTTTCAATCTTAATTACATTATACTCAAGGGAAGTTAACTAATGAAACAAAATCACCCATTCCACTTAGTGGATCAAAGACCTTGACCAATTTCTACATCTTTCAGAGTATTTACTCTGCTAATAGGGGTCATTAAATGATTTCACTTATACCAACCAAATCTAATAATTCTAGGACTAATATTAACCCTATTATGTTCCTATCAATGATGACGAGATATTACCCGGGAAAGAACTTTCCAGGGCCATCATACCATAAAAGTAACTGAAGGATTACAATGAGGAATAATTCTATTTATTATTTCAGAAATCTTCTTCTTTCTAGCATTTTTTTGGGCTTTCTTCCACTCAAGATTATCTCCAGCCATTGAACTAGGTATAAACTGACCACCTAAAGAAATTATTCCATTCAACCCATTAGAAATTCCACTTCTAAATACCCTAATTCTACTAACATCAGGGCTAACCATTACTTGATCCCATCATAGATTAATAGAAAACAACTTCAATCAAGCTTTTCAAAGACTAACCTTAACAGTAGCCTTAGGATTTTATTTTACTTTACTTCAAGGATTTGAATATATAGAAGCTCCATTTACTATTGCAGATAGAGTCTATGGATCAACATTCTTCATAACAACAGGGCTTCATGGGTTACATGTAATTGTAGGTTCAACATTCTTATTAATTTGCTTAGTTCGCCTTTATAAAAATCACTTCTCACAAACCCATCATTTTGGATTTGAAGCTGCAGCATGATATTGACATTTTGTAGACGTAGTATGATTATTCCTTTATATCTCAATTTACTGATGAGGTAGATAATTACTTATATAATATAAATATTATATTTGACTTCCAATCAAAAAATCTAGAATCTAGTGTAAGTAATTATTACAATTGCTGTATTATCCTCAATAATCATTCTAATTATACTTTTGATAATCATTATTTTAAATCTAATCTCAAAAAAATCGTTTAAAGATCGAGAAAAAATAAGACCTTTTGAATGCGGGTTCGACCCAAAAAATTCAGCACGTCTACCGTTCTCCCTACATTTCTTTTTAATTGCTATCATTTTTGCAATTTTTGATGTAGAGTTAACATTATTTCTGCCCCTTGTTCTTTTATCAAAAAGAATAAATATAATAAATTTACTAACATGCATAAGAATATTTATTATAATTCTTCTATATGGGCTATTTCATGAATGAAACCAAGGAGCTCTAAATTGAGTTAAATAATTTAAGGATAATAGTTTAAGAAAAAAACATTTAACTTGCACTTAAAAAATATATAATCTATTTATCTTAAATGGAAAGCAAAAAATATTGCCTTTAGTTTCGACCTAAATCCTTGGTGCTGGCCCACCTCCATTTTCTTTTTCTTTTTCTTTTTCTTTTTCTTTTTCTTTTTCTTTTTCTTTTTCAATCAATCTTATATAATATTTTGTTAAAATTTAACCTTAATTTAAATTAGTAAATTGACAATTAAATTAAACAGTAAATTAATTGAAACCAAAAAGCGGTCTATCACTGTTAATGATAAAAATGGATAATTCCCAATTAAAAAGCTAAGTTAATCAAGAAAAAGCCTCTAACTTCATTCTTAAGCAGTGAAATCCTGTTTTTAGCTTTATTTAAATAGTTTAAAAAATATAACATTTTCATTGTTAAGTTGGAAACTTCTTTTTCCTTTAAATATCTAAAGGTTTACAAACCATCTTAGTATCTTCAATACTATGCTTGAACTTAAGCTATCTAAATAAACTAGCAAAAAAATAAAACTTACAAAAAATAAGAAAATAATCATACATACCTTAATATGATTTATTCTAAATAACTGAAATTCACTAATCGCTCAACCCAATGTATGAATCAAACCAGTCTTCCCGTAATATTCCAATCAACCATGATCAACCTTGGTATAAAAAATTTTACCTATAAATAAAAAAGGCTTAATAATCCCTAAGGTTGATAATACAGGTATATTTCATATACTAACTAAAAAATAAATTAAAAAATAATTTATATAAATTTCATAGTAATATTTTAATCTGGCAAGCTCTATTCCAATTAGAGCCCCAGAAAAAATTATGAACAATGTTATTATCTTCATTGCTACTGGGAGGTGAACAAAGTATGGATTTTTAAGAAATAATCAAGAAAAAATTCTTCCCATTATTACAACAAATATAATCAATCCAAGCATTCTTAAATTTATAATCACATTATTTTTCTCCCTTAGTATTCTAAGAGAAAACACATTATAGTCTCCAAAAAAAATATAATAAGAAAGTCGCACAGAATAAGCTACAGTTAACCCAATTGATAAATAAAAAATCCCATAAACTAACCATCCTGAAACTCTTATAGAAATAATCTCAGCAATTAAATCCTTGGAATAAAACCCAGCCATAAAAGGTAGCCCACACAAAGCCAAATTTCTGACACCTATTATTATACAAGTAAATGGTAAGTAAAACACTTGTCCACCCATAAAACGGATGTCTTGAGTATCTCCTAAATTATGAATAATAACCCCTGCACATATAAATAATAAAGCCTTAAATAAAGCATGGGTCAACAAATGAAAAAATGCTAATTCAGCCCCACCTAAACATAAAGTTCTAATTATCAGGCCCAATTGAGATAAAGTAGAAAGAGCAATAATCTTCTTCAAATCCATCTCAAAATTAGCTGATAAACCTGCTATAAACATAGTAAACAAAGAAAGATAAAGCAAAAAATTTAATATTTCCCCATCGATACAATTATAAACCCGAATTAATAAATATACACCAGCAGTAACCAAAGTAGAAGAATGAACAAGAGAAGAAACAGGGGTAGGGGCAGCCATAGCTGCAGGAAGCCAGGAAGAAAACGGAATTTGAGCTCTTTTAGTGATCGCAGCCAAAACTAAAAACAAAGAAATCTTGTCTATATACAAATTATCTAGACTAAAAAATATAAAATTTCATCTACCTAAGGACCCTCTTATTATAGCAATACCAACTAAAATAGCAGCATCCCCTACACGATTAGTTAATGCTGTCAGCATCCCAGCATTAAAAGATTTAGTATTTTGGTAATAAATAACCAAAGCATAAGATACTAATCCTAGGCCGTCTCATCCTACTAAAATAGACACCAAATTTAATCTAACGATTATTATCATTATAGATAAAACAAATATAACTATCAAGAAAATAAAACGCTTTATATATATATCTCCATCTATATATTCCTTTCTATAGTTAAAAATTAGCCTAGAAATATATAAAACAAACCTTATAAACAAACATGTTATCCAATCCATATAAAAAACCAAGTCAATCCTTGAACCAACCAAATAAATAAAATTAATTTCAAAAAAAAATCTTATATCTAAAAAAGTAAGAACCATCCTAATAATAAATAAACATATCGATATAAATATAAAAATAAAAAAATAAACAGAACAGTAAAAAATTATTTAAAATACTGAATAGTATATCACCAATTCCACAAACTGATATTTTTATTAAACTATTTAAATAAATTCAACAAAGAAAGAATTCTCCCTTCAAAAATAACAAATTAAGTGGAACTCAATGCAAAAACAAAAGTAAATACTCTCGACCATTTACCTGATAAATAGAAAATACCCCTGAGTAAAACTGCCCATGCTGAGTAAATGAATACAAAAAAAGAGAATATACTCCTCTATAAAATACTAAAAAAAATGTAAAAAAAAGTATATAACCTCTGTACAAAAATAAAGAATTAATTAAAATAACTTCACCCACAAGATTAAAAGAAGGGGGGGCTGATATATTAGAAGAACAAAAAAGAAATCATCATAATGAAAGACTAGGTATAATATTGATAAAACCTTTATTTAAAAATATTCTTCGTCTATGAGTACGCTCATATAAAATATTAGCAATACAAAATAAACCTGAAGATCTTAAACCATGAGCAAGTATAAGACCAAGAGCCCCTCAAGAGCCCCATAAATTATAAGTTAAAATTCTAGCTAAAACTAGCCCTATGTGTGAAACTGATGAATAAGCAATTAATATTTTTATATCACTTTGACGAATACAAACCAAAGAAATCAATACAGCTCCAACCAAAGAAATAATAATAAAAATCAAGTTAATCTTCATTCCGATATTAAACAAAATCTTTATTGTACGAAGAAGACCATACCCCCCTAACTTTAATATAATTCCAGCCAAAATTATTGACCCAGAAATTGGGGCCTCCACATGAGCCTTAGGAAGCCACAAATGAACTAAAAATATAGGAATTTTAATAAAAAATACTATACTAAAACATATATAAATAAATAAATTGCTTAAATCCTTAAAAAAATAAAACTCAAGACTAGAGCCATTAAAATCAAGAAAAAATAAACCCATCATTATAGGTAAAGAAACTACTAATGTATAAAATAACAAATATATACCAGCCTGGATTCGCTCAGGCTGATTGCCTCAGCCAATAATCAAAATTAAAGTAGGAATTAAGCTAACCTCAAAAAATAAATAAAACATAAATATATTTATAGACATAAAAGTCAAAGTTAAACTAAGCAAAAGAAAAAAAACCACAAAAATAAAAAACCTCTTATAGATATTCAATTTATTCAACTCACCTCTTGCCAAAACTATAAGACAACAGATTCATAATCTTAAACCTACTAAAGTAAAAGATAATAAATCAACTCCGAGTCCACAAGATATATAAAGAATTTCTCTCCTAAAACTCAATTTCAATAAAAACAAAAAAGTTAAAATTAACCCACAAAATAAAGAAAACCAAAATCTTACAAAAAATAAAGCTAATATCAGCCCAATCAATCTTATAATTAAATCCATTACCACAATCTATCAAAAGCTATAACCATATCAACCCCATGAGTACGAATTAAATTAACCAGGATAGAAAGCCCTAAAGCACCTTCTCTAACACTCAGCGTCAAGTAAATCATATTCACAAATTCCTCAAAACTAAACTGAAAAAAATAATAAAACAAAATTACATAAATTGACAAAACCATAACTTCTAAACTAATCAATATCAAAAGAAAATGTTTATTCCTAAGCACATAAGAGATTAAACCCGAAAAAAATAAAATTATAACAGAAACATAATCAAACCTTAAAAACATTGTCATTGTTTTAATAATTTAATAAAAATATTGGTCTTGTAAACCAAAAATAAGGACTCCTTTTAAAACCTCAGAAAAAGAGATCACTCCCTGTCTTTAATCTCCAAAATTAATATTTTTTAAACTATTTTCTGAAATACTTTTAACTTTAGTGTTCCTGAACTGTCTATTATCAACCTTATTTATTTTTCTTAAAAACCCCCTATCCAAAGGGTATATCTTGCTAATAATAACCATTTCAATTTCCCTATTTTCTAGCCAAATATATTTAAATTCTTGATTTGGATATATTTTATTCCTAATCATAGTAGGAGGAATTTTGGTAGCTTTTATTTATATAACAAGAGTAGCATCAAATGAAAAATTCAAATTCCCTAAAACATTCAATATACTTATATTCATATCTATTTTTTTAATTGTTATCATAGCAAGAATAAAATTAACTATCGAAACACTTGATTTATCAATAGTTATAACTAGGCAAGAATTAGTCTCAAATAACAAAATATCATTATCTAAAATCTTTAGAAACCCCATAAGTCTGATCCCATTAGCCTTAATGAGATACCTCCTATTAACTTTAATTCTAGTGGTTAAAATAACTGATCTTTCTAAAGGACCAATTCGACAAAAATAATGACAAAACAATTTAAAAATAATCCTATCATCAAAATCTTCAATAGATCTCTTGTTAACCTACCCACTCCTTCAAACATCTCATCTATATGAAACTTTGGAAGCCTTCTAGGGCTATGTCTAATAATCCAAATTGCAACAGGATTATTTCTTGCTATACATTACTGCCCAAATATTAACCTAGCCTTTGAAAGAGTCGCCCATATTTGTCGAGATGTAAATTATGGATGACTTCTACGAACTCTTCATGCTAACGGAGCATCCTTTTTCTTCATTTGCTTGTATATTCATATCGGTCGAGGAATTTATTACAGCTCTTATAATTTTTTAGAAACATGAATAACAGGAGTTACTATCTTCTTCTTAGTTATAGCAACAGCCTTTATAGGATATGTTCTTCCATGGGGTCAAATATCCTTCTGAGGAGCCACAGTTATTACAAACTTAGTATCTGCCATTCCATACCTAGGAAACTTTATTGTTAAATGAATTTGGGGAGGATTCGCTGTTGATAATGCAACTTTAACACGGTTTTTTACTTTTCACTTCATTTTACCATTTATTGTCTCTGCCCTAGTAATAGTCCATCTATTATTTCTTCATCAAACAGGATCAAATAATCCTATAGGATGTTCTAGAAATTTAGACAAACTGCCATTTCATCCCTTCTTTACATTTAAAGATTTAGTAGGAATATTGGTATTAACATCATTGTTAATTATTTTAACTCTTCAATCCCCCTATCTATTAGGAGACCCTGACAATTTCATCCCAGCAAATCCTCTAGTAACCCCTGTTCACATTCAGCCTGAATGATATTTTCTATTTGCATATGCAATCCTACGATCTATCCCCAATAAATTAGGTGGAGTAATTGCTCTTGTAGCTTCAATCGCAATCTTATATATTCTTCCTTTTATTAATAAAAAAAAATTCAGAAGGAGTCAATTTTACCCATTAGCCAAAATCTTGTTTTGAACCCTTTTAAGAGTCACCCTCCTACTAACCTGAATTGGTGCTCGACCAGTAGAAAGACCATTCATCTTAACTGGACAGACTCTAACTATTTTGTACTTTTTTCTTTATCTATTAATCCCCATCTCTTCAAAATTCTGAGACTCAGTAATTTTTAAATAACTAGTTAATGAACTTGTATAAGTGTATACTTTGAAAGTATAAAAAAGAATTAAAATATTCTATTAACTTTGTAATAAAATTTACAAACTGCATAACATAAGTTGCGAAAATGCCTAATACATTTTATTTCTCTATAAAAAAACGGCTACAAAAAATTCAACCAAAGAAAAATAAAATATTAAAAATATTAAAGAAACAGGTAAATAACATTTTCATACCAAATATATAAGTTTATCATAACGATAACGAGGTAACCTCCCCCGAACTCAAATCCAAAAAAACGCCACTAATATAAACTTAATAAAAAATCTCAAAGAATTTAAAGGACCTCCTAAAACTAATAAAGTAAATATAGCCCTTATAAATAAAATTCTAGCATATTCTGCCAAAAAAATCATTGCAAATCCTCCTCTTCTGTATTCAACATTAAAACCAGATACTAGTTCAGATTCACCCTCTGCAAAATCAAATGGAGAACGATTAGTCTCGGCAAGAAAAGAAACCATCAATATTAGCCTAAGGGGGAAAAAAATAAATATAAATCAAAGACCACCCCTCTGATAAATAGATAATTTTAATATATTAAACTCAAAAATATAAAATAAAAAAGATAATAAAATTAAAATTAAACTTACCTCATAAGAAATTAATTGAGCAATAGCTCGTATTCTACCCAATATGGCATACCTGGAATTAGAAGCTCAGCCAGCTAAAATAATTGTATAAACTCTTAAACTCATCACTCTCATAATAAAAAGAAAAGACAAATTAAAATTCAAGTGAAAAGTAAAAAATGGAACACCTAACCATAATAAAAGAGCAAGAAACAACCTAACTACAGGTGATAAATAAAAAATTAATAAATTTGAATTTACTGGTAAGCTCTGCTCCTTAGTAAATAACTTAATAGCATCCCCAAAAGGCTGTAATAAACCTATAAATCCTAATTTATTAGGGCCCTTACGTAAATGAATATACCCAAGAACCTTACGTTCCAGTAAAGTCAAAAAAGCTACCCCAACTAAAACACAAACAATTTGAATTAAACTAGTTACCAAAATAAGTACTAAATCACTCAGCATCAAGTGTTACTTATAGTATAACCTATATAAAAAGACTCTAAATCTATCACACTAATCTGCCAAAGTAACCCCGATCCAATAGAGTTAAAGCTTCTCTGCATTTCGTACTAAAAAAAATTATAACCAAAATCTAATAAAATACTAGCTCACAAATTAATCAAGATAAATTAATTACAATATCAACTAAATATTTCATTATCAATATTCCTTAGTCAAAAACTACAAAAAAATTTTAAGTTTCCTACTTGCAAGTTAAAGAAATACTAATATTCAAATACAAACTAATTTAGTATAATTTTGGTCCTTTCGTACTAAAAATTATTATTTATATAAAGATAGAAACCAACCTGGCTCACGCCGGTCTAAACTCAGATCATGTAAAATTTTAAAGGTCGAACAGACCTAAAAGCTTAGCCTCTACACCAAGCCTAAATTTTAATCCAACATCGAGGTCGCAAACTCTTCTTTCGATGAGAACTCTCAAGAAAAATAACGCTGTTATCCCTAAGGTAATTTTTTCTTATAATCTTTTAAAAGGATCAACTATTCATAAATCTATGTTTTCCAGCAAAAAAAGTTTATCAAATTATTTCAATCACCCCAACCAAATAATTTAAACAAATAAAGAAATTTATACTAATTACCCTCTCTGTTTAAATTATAAAACTCTATAGGGTCTTCTCGTCTTTCATAACAATTTTAGCCTTTTTACAAAATAATAAAATTCTAAAAAATTTAAGTTGAGACAGTTATTTCTTCATCAAACCTTTCATTCAAGCTTTCAATTAAAAAACTAGTGATTATGCTACCTTTGCACGGTCAGTTTACCGCGGCCATTAAATAAATCATTGGGCAGGCCAGACTTTAAATTATACTCAAAAAGACATGTTTTTATTAAACAGGTGAGAAATAAATTTGCCGAATTCCTTAACTTAACCTTCAAATTACCCTAATATATAAAAAAATATATACTAATTTTATCATTTTTACTAAACTAAATAAATTTAAGTCTAAACTTCAATAAAAAATATAAATAATTGTAAAAAATCTTAAAATCTATTAATCAAGAGATAAATCACTTAAGTAGAAACTTCAAATCTTTCTAATTAACTACTAATAATAAAATCTTATTGTATAAATTTAACTTAAAGCTCAACCCCTAAGTCATTATTTCAGCCTATTATTTTCCTAAAAATGTAAAAAAATACTAAAACCAGAAAAAATTAAATTTTTTTCTTAAAGAACTAGATATAATTAAAATCGATTAACGTTTCATCACTATTTAACAATTAAAAATATTTTTGCCACAATAAAATCTATAGTTAAATAGCCCTTTCAAATTCGAGAAAAGTAAAAACTTACCTATTTTTTGACAAACCCTGAGACACAAGGTACAAAATTTTAATTTTTCTTATTAATAAAGCTAAATTTTCTTTTACAATACTATTAAACTATATCTAAAAAAATTTTTTCAGTAATCCTACTAAAGCCTTATAATACTTTATTTATTTATAAATCCATTAACTGCTTATAGATAATTCATGCCTCAAATCACATCTACTAAACAATCTCTTTAGTGTAAATAAAACGCTTCTTAAAGCTTTAATTTGCCTTCTAGAGGCACTTTCCAGTACATCTACTATGTTACGACTTATTCCACTTTAAAGTGAAAGCGACGGGCGATATGTACGTATTTTAGAGCCAAAATCATTCTTAAAATTTTGCTAAAAAATTACTATCAAATCCAATTTAAAGAAAATTTTACAACCATCAGACCATAACTAAATGAAATGTAATCCACCTCTTCTCAGATATAAGCTACATCTTGACTTGAATTCCTTTCCCTAAAAATCATGAATATTTTGGTTCATAAGAAATATTCAACCTACAGCGATATATAAGCTAAAAACCTAAGTAAAAAAAATCGTGGAATATCAATTATAGGGCAGATTCCTCTGAATAGACTAAAATACCGCCATCTCTATTAATTTTCAAGAACTTAACTACTAATAATCCAGGCTCAAATACTTAATTTTTATAATAGGGTATCTAATCCTAGTCTTTCGTCAAAACTTCCTAGCCTCATCTAAATCGTTAAAGGTATTCAAAATCTTAAAATTTCACCTAATAAAATTTTTTTTAACCCATGTTATATCAAAATTGATTAACTACACCTAACAAACTTCCATTGCATAATTTGTGTAACCGCAACTGCTGGCACAAATTTTGTTTATACTAAAAATTTCTTCTATATCTCGGCCCCCCGAATATTTAATTTTAGTAACTGCCCTACTAAAACTATTGCCTCTATTTAAAATGCCTTTTATTTATTGCCCAAACTTGCATTTTACTCATAATTACCCGGAACCTAAAAGCAAAAAAACTTTTAATTCTCGCGCCTATTAATAACATATATGTATACAAATACCTATAAACAAATTTTTAAATAAAAATTTATATTATTCATATAAAATATTCTATATTAGGTTTATTCTATAGTAAATAAAGGTAATTTTTTTTTTTTTTCGTTAATAGTAAATATATATATAAAATTTTATATTTCCATTATTATTTATTGACAATACATTAAAGATCTTTATTTATATATATATTATAATTTAATGAATATAGAAATATTTATTTATTTTTCTTTGCATTATATATAAATATTTATTGATATATAAATATTTAAGATAGGCATTTTCAATTTATATTTTTTCTACATTAAATATAGATGTCTGTAGATATATTAAATTTTAATATATATATATAAATATAAAGATTCTTTTCTGTATATTATATATTTATATATATATATATTAAAATTTAATTTATTATACATTAATATATTTTTCTCTACATTAAAGATAGGTATTTGTATATTTATTAAAATTTAATTTATAAATAAATAAATTATATACCATAGATATATATTTACTTATTTATAAATTAAATTTTAATATATATATATAAATGTACCCATTTTTTTTTTTTTTTTTTTTTTTTTTATATATACTTAGACATGATCTACTAGACCTAGTAAAACTTATATATTCTGTAAACCAATAAGTTTTTGTTGATGGTACATAAATTGGAAATAATTTTATTTAGTACTTTTAAAGTCGAGATTCCAGCACTAAATTTTTTGTAATTTTTGAAATTTTCAAAATTTCAAAAAAACGCGTTTTTTTGGCAAATTTTGGCAAATTTTTGCAAAATTTTTGAAAAAAAAATACAGGCAAGCTTTTCATCTATTTTTAATTGTATCAATGTTATATTATAAATTAAGTATATAAAATAAATATTT